CCCCTTTTTTTGGAGAGACTCCAAAAAACCCCTCTTTTTTCTTTTGATATCTCCGGGTTGATTAAACGAATTTTTCTAAATTGGGTGGGTAAGAGGGAAGGATTCAAAATAGTAGAGTATACAAAAGAACAAACAAAAAAAGAAGAAAAAAAAGAAAAGAACACAAGAAAGGAAAAAGTGCGAATAGAGTTAGCCGAGGCCTGGGATAGCATTCCATTTGCGCAAGTAATAAGAGGTTGCATGTTACTAACTCAATCTATTTTTAGAAAATATATTCTATTACCTTCATTCATAATTGCGAAAAATGTTGGACGTATATTCCTATTACAACTTCCTGAATGGTCTGAGGATTTACAGGAATGGAATAGAGAGATTCATCTTAAATGTACCTATAACGGTGTTCCATTATCCGAAACAGAATTTCCGAAAAATTGGTTGACAGACGGTATTCAGATCAAAATCTTATTTCCTTTCTGTCTGAAACCTTGGCACAAATCAAAGCTCCAACCCTCTCAGAAAGATCTAATGAAAAAGAAGAAAAAAGAAAAAGATGATTTTTGTTTTTTAACAGTTTGGGGAATGGAAGCGGAATTTCCTTTTGGTTCGCCCCGAAAACGACCTTCCTTTTTTAAACCCATTTTAAAGGAATTCAAAAAAAAAATGGGAAAATGTAAAAAGAAGTATTTTCGAGTTCTAACGGTTTTCAACGGAAAAACAAAATTACTTCGAAAAGTTTTAAAAGAAACAAAAAAGTGGGTTATCAAAAGTGTTTTTTTTATAAAAAGACTAATAAAAGAACTTTCAAAAGTAAATCCAATTCTATTATTTAGATTAAGAGACGTAGAAGTATATGAATCGAGCAAAATAAACGAAGAAAAAGATTCTATAATAAGCAATCACATAATTCACGAATCATTTAGTCAAATTGCATCTCCGGGTTGGACAAATTCTTCGTTGGCAGAAAAAAAAATGAAGGATCTGACTGATAGAACAAGTACAATTCGAAATCAAATAGAAAGAATCACAAAAGAGAAAAAAAAAGTAGCTCCAAGAATAAATAATCTTAGTCCTAACAAAACAAGTTATAATGCTAAAAGATCCAAAAAATGGCAAATATTCAAAAGAAGAAATGCTCAATTAATCTGTAAATTACCCCCCTTTTTTAAATTTTTCATTGAAAAAATATACGCAAATATATTTTTATTTATCATTAATATTCCCAGAATAAATACAGAACTTTTTCTTGAATTAACAAAAAAAATGATTAATAAATCCATTTACAATAATGAAAGAAAACAAGAAAAAATTAATACAAAAAAGAAAACTCCAATTCGGTTTATTTCGACTATAAAAAAGCCACTTGATAATATTAGTAATATTAAAGCAAATTCACATATTTTGTATGACTTATCCTACGTGCCACAAGCATATGTATTTTACAAATTATCACAAATACAAGTTAGTAACTCGTTAAGATCTGTTGTTCAATATCAAGGAATCCCCTTTTTTCTTAAGCCTAAAATAAAGGATTCTTTTGAAACACAAGGAATGGTTCATTCAAAATTAGCAGATAAGAAACTTCCGAGTTATGAAATGAATCAATGGAAAAACTGGTTAAGAGGACATTATCAATACCATTTATCTCAGATCAGATGGTCTAGATTAATACCAAAAAAATGGCGAAATCGAAATACAGTTCATAAGCGTCATATAGCTAAAAAGAAAAATTTAAGCAAATGGCATTCAGATGAAAAAGACCAATTAATTGATTCCAAAAAACAAAAACAATTTGAAGTATATTCATTATCTAATCCAAAAGATAATTTTCTAAAATACTATAGATATGATCTTTTATCATATAAATTTCTTAATTATGAAAATAAAATGGAATGCTTTGTTTATCGATCTCCCTTTCAAGGAAATAAGAACCAAGAGATTTCTTATAACACGCCTAAAGAAACCCTTTTTGATATGCTGAGGAACATCCCTATTAAAAATGATCTAGCAAGGGCCAATATCCTATATATGGAAAAAGCGGCCGATAGAAAATATTTTGATTGGAAAATTTTCAATTTTTATCTTAGACAAAAAATAAATATTGAGGCTTGGGCCATAATCGATACCAATAGGAATCAAAATACTCAAATTCGTACTAATAATTTTCAAAAAATTTCTAAAAAAGATCTTTTTTTTCTTATGATTCCAGAAATAAATCTACCAACCTTCCACAAAGGATTTTTTGATTGGATGGGAATGAATGAAAAAATCCCAAAGCGTTCCATATCGAATCTGGAACTTTGGTTCTTCCCAGAATTTGTGTTACTTTACAAGGCATATAAAATGAAACCGTGGTTTATACCAAATAAATTACTTCTATTAAATTTTAATAGAAGTGAAAATAGTAGTGAAAATAAAACGATCAATCAAAAGGAAAAGAGAAGTTTTTTGATGACATCGAATAAAAAGCAACGAAATCAAGAAGAAAAAGAACCCAAAAGCCGAGGAGATCATGGATCCGCTTTCTCACAACAAAAAGATATTGCAGAAAATTATGCAAGATCAGATACGAAAGGGGGGAAAAAGAAAAAACAATACAAAAGCAACACGGAAGCAGAACTGGATTTCTTCCTGAAACGTTATTTACTTTTTCAATTGAGATGGGATGAGACTTTGAATCAAAGAATGATCAATAATATCAAGGTATACTGTCTCCTGCTTAGACTGATAGATCCAAGAAAAATTACTATATCCTCGCTTCAAAAGAGAGAAATGAGTTTGGATATAATGCTGATTCAGAAGAATTTAACTCTTTCAGAATTGATGAAGAAAGGGGTATTGATTCTAGAACCCATTCGTCTGTCTGGAAAAAAAGATGGGCAATTTATTATGTATCAAACCATAGGTACTTCGTTGATTCATAATAGTAAGCATCAAACTAATCAAAAATACCAAGAACAAAGATATGTTTCTAAAAATCATTTTGATTTACTTGTTCCTGAAAATATTTTATCATTTAGATGTCGTAGAAAATTGAGAATTCTAATTTGTTTCAATTCAAAGAATAGAAATGGTATAGATAGAAATTCAGTAGTTTGGAACGTAAAAACCAGTAGCCAAGTTTCACAAGTTTCACATGACAACAACCGCCTTGATAGAGAGAAAAATCAATTAATGAAATTAAAGCTCTTTCTTTGGCCTAATTATCGATTAGAGGATTTAGCTTGTATGAATCGTTATTGGTTTGATACCAATAATGGCTGTCGTTTCAGTATGTTAAGGGTATATCTGTATCCACGATTAAAAATTGGTGGATAATACACTTTTCTATATATCCTATCCATCCTAATCCTATACATCCGATATATAAATATAATTATAGGGTATGAGTATATGGAAGCAAAGATCACATGTCTTGTCTCACATTTCATTCTAGTATCCAATATGAAATGAATAATGTCTCAATTAAATCTCGAGATGAATCAATAGAACTTTCTTCATTTTAGGTCTAAATTCTTCGACGCGAAAATGTACCAATCTTTTTCTATTCCTATCTAATATCTAAATCCAATTTTAAATTGGATTGATTGATTTGAATTCTGAAAATTAGGAATTCAATTCAGAAAGAAATTTGGATAAGATTATTGTATATATCACATTCAAATTAATGGCATTATTATTACTGATCCGTAAAAGCCATATCTGTAAAAAGGGGCGGAGTGCTTTGTTATGGTAAAAAATTCATTCATTTCGGTTATTTCTCAAAAAGAAAACGAAGAAAACAGGGGGTCCGTTGAATTTCAAGTATTCAGTTTCACCACTAAGATAAGGAGGCTTACTTCACATTTGGAATTGCACAAAAAAGACTTTTCATCTCAGAGAGGTTTGCGAAAAATTTTGGGAAAACGTCAACGACTGCTGGCCTATTTGTCAAAAAGAAATAGAGGACGCTATAAAGAATTAATTGGCGAGTTGGATATTCGAGAGATAAAAACTCGTTAATTTGAAGTGCGATACCATTTGAGCTTAGTCATTTAAATTTTAATGAACTTCTTTTTCATTTCAGTAATGCATGGAAGAATGACTCGGGAAAAACTTATGATTGCACCAACTACAAGAAAAGACCTCATGATAGTCAATATGGGCCCTCACCACCCATCAATGCATGGTGTTCTTCGACTGATTGTTACTCTCGACGGTGAAGATGTTATTGACTGTGAACCAATATTGGGTTATTTACATAGAGGGATGGAGAAAATTGCGGAAAATCGAACAATTATACAATATTTGCCTTATGTAACACGTTGGGATTATTTAGCTACTATGTTCACAGAAGCAATAACCGTAAATGGACCCGAACAGCTAGGCAATATTCAAGTACCTAAAAGGGCTAGCTATATCAGAGCTATTATGTTGGAGTTGAGTCGTATCGCTTCCCATTTGTTATGGCTTGGCCCTTTTATGGCAGATATTGGGGCACAGACCCCTTTCTTCTATATTTTTCGAGAACGAGAATTGATATATGACCTATTCGAAGCTGCTACCGGTATGCGCATGATGCATAATTATTTTCGTATCGGAGGAGTCGCTGCCGATCTACCTCATGGCTGGATAGATAAATGTTTGGATTTTTGCGATTATTTTTTAACCGGGGTTGCTGAATATCAAAAGCTTATTACACGGAATCCTATTTTTTTAGAACGAGTTGAGGGCGTGGGCATTATTGGCGGAGAAGAAGCACTAAATTGGGGTTTATCCGGGCCAATGCTACGAGCTTCCGGAATACAATGGGATCTTCGTAAAGCCGATCGTTATGAGTGTTACGACGAATTTGATTGGGAGATTCAATGGCAAAAAGAAGGGGATTCATTAGCTCGGTATTTAGTACGAATCAGTGAAATGACAGAATCCATAAAAATTATCCAACAGGCTCTGGAAGGAATTCCAGGGGGGCCCTATGAGAATTTAGAAAGCCGACGCTTTGATAGAATAAAAGACCCCGGATGGAATGATTTTGAATATCGATTTATTAGTAAAAAACCTTCTCCGACTTTTGAATTGTCCAAGCAAGAACTTTATGTAAGAGTCGAAGCACCAAAAGGAGAATTGGGAATTTTTCTGATAGGAGATCGGAGTGTTTTTCCTTGGAGATGGAAAATTCGACCGCCGGGTTTTATCAATTTGCAAATTCTTCCACAGTTAGTTAAAAGAATGAAATTGGCTGATATTATGACGATACTAGGTAGCATAGATATCATTATGGGAGAAGTTGATCGTTGAAATGATAATTGATACAACAGAAATACATGCTATCAGTTCTTTTTCAAAATTGGAATCCTTAAAAGAAGTCTATGGAATCATATGGATGCTTGTTCCTATTTTCAGTCTTGTATTAGGAATCACATTAGGTGTACTAGTAATTGTTTGGTTAGAAAGAGAAATATCTGCGGGGATACAACAACGTATTGGACCCGAACACGCGGGTCCTTTGGGAATTCTTCAAGCTTTAGCAGATGGTACAAAACTGCTTTTCAAGGAGAATCTTCTTCCGTCTAGAGGAGATATTCGTTTATTCAGTATCGGGCCATCTATAGCAGTCATATCCATTTTACTAAGTTATTCAGTAATTCCTTTTAGCTATCACTTTATTCTAGCCGATCTTAGTATTGGTGTTTTTTTATGGATCGCCGTTTCAAGTCTTGCTCCCGTTGGACTTCTTATGTCAGGATATGGATCAAACAATAAATATTCTTTTTTAGGTGGATTAAGGGCTGCTGCTCAATCAATTAGTTATGAAATACCATTAACTCTATGTGTATTATCAATATCTCTACGTGTGATTCGGTGAGACATAAAATTTTCCCTATTTCTTTTCTTTCTAGCAAATAAGTTAAATGATTTGAATATCTATTTTTTTTATTCATCATTGGGTTAATGAATTAAACCAGATAGTTATATGGGTGAAATAAAACGGCTTAACAATTTGCTGTTATAAGGAATTAATCTCATTTCCTATGTACAAGAATTAAGTGAAAGTAAACATAAGCAGTCGGGACTGTTTACCCCAAGATTGGTTGATTAGTCATCATGGCTTGAAGCGGGTTCAAAATATCAACCGTACGGTGTTTTTACTATAACTATTACCATAGATGTATTACCCTAATGAGAGATTAAAAAAAGGAGTGGATGGTTAGGAAGACCAAGATACACAAAGGATTAGTAATGGAGATTCTGTAAATTATCCAATGGGGTATTTTTTTATAAAACAAGTAATTCGAATTGGGGCTTTAAATTGGTAGAAATGATTAAGAAGTACTCCCTGCGATTTCGATCCAGAGTATGTTCCTATCCACCGATTAAGTAAATAACTATCAAGAACGAAAAAATCTTTTACTTTTGCTAATGCCTCTTTTTCTGAGAAAGGAGAATAGGAACGAAATAAAATCGAAAGACTAGAGTTGCAAAAAGAGATCTTTTTTTATTCATAACGATTAACTATTTCGATTTTATTTAGAGAAATACAATTCTTGTTATATAATGCAATGTCTAATTCTTTTTCGTAATTAAAAATGCGAAAATGATAGGTTGAAATATCTATGTGATATTTTTTTCCTCGAAAAAGTCTTTTTTTCATTCAAGGATAAAGTTCTTAATCAACAAAGAAAAATAAAAATTCTTAAAAGACGAGATCAATTCAGAAGCATTTTTTTTATTATAAATCTAGCAGACAGAATTCCATTGGTCTAATTCTAGACCTTAGGATAAGAGTTTGATTCTCTATCGATCCTACAAAAACACATCAAGATAAATAATGTTGAAAGGTTCTTAGATTGATTTGTGACCTATGAGGAGCCGTATGAGGTGAAAATCTCATGTACGGTTCTGTAATAGCGATGGGAACAGTGATGTTATTGTCGACTATGATTATCTAACAGTTTAAGTACAGTTGATATAGTTGAAGCACAATCAAAATATGGTTTTTGGGGATGGAATTTGTGGCGTCAACCTATAGGGTTTATCGTTTTTCTAATTTCTTCTCTAGCCGAGTGCGAGAGATTACCTTTTGATTTACCAGAAGCAGAAGAAGAATTAGTAGCAGGCTACCAAACTGAATATTCAGGTATTAAATTTGGTTTATTTTATGTTGCTTCGTATCTAAATCTACTGGTTTCTTCATTATTTGTAACAGTTCTTTACTTGGGGGGTTGGAATCTTTCTATTTCATACCTATTCGTTCCTGAGCTTTTTGACATAAATAAAAGAAGTCAAGTTTTTGGAACAATAGTCGGTATCCTTATTACATTAGCTAAAACTTATTTGTTCTTGTTCATTTCTATTGCAACAAGATGGACTTTACCGAGACTGAGAATGGACCAACTATTAAATCTTGGATGGAAGTTTCTTTTACCTATTTCTCTAGGTAATCTATTATTAACAGCTTCGTCTGAACTTCTTTCATTGTAAATGAATAGAATATTCTTCATAACTTGTCTCAAACAAGAG